GTTACGATAACCACCCATAACTATGTAATCCTTTTCCTAAAAAATTAACACCTAAATAACAAATCCAAATAACAAAGAACCCTAAGCCACCTAAAATCGCTGTTTTTTTCCCTTCCCAACCTTTTGTAATACGAGAATGTAGATAAGTAGCAAACACTAACCAAGTAATTAATGCCCATGTTTCTTTAGGATCCCAACTCCAATAAGATCCCCAAGCTTCATTTGCCCAAACTCCTCCAGCAATAATTCCAATAGTTAAAAATGGAAACCCTAAACCGATAATTCTATAACTCCAATTATCTAAACTTTTTAAAAGTTTTAAAAAAGCAATTTCTTGAATATCCTGTTCAAAAGGTAAATCAGTAGAAGTTGGTGCTATAGATTGAGTTTCTTGTAAAAATACTTTTGCATCATAGTAATCAAAAATATTATTATAAAAAACTAAAGATGTAGAATCATCTACTAATTGTAAGTCGACATCTTGTAATTTTGAAAGAACAAGGAATAAAATACATAACAGTGATCCGATTATCAAAGTTGCATAACTTAACATCATCATACTTACATGCATCATTAACCAGTTAGATTGTAGCGCAGGAACTAATGGGCTTGATTTTTGCATATCAGCAGATAATGTTAAATTTGCAAAACCATTAATTAACAATGCAACAGGTAATAAAACAGCTCCTAATAATTTACTTTTTGTCCTAAACTCAAAATATAAATATATTGTTAATAATGTCCAAGTTAAAAATAATAATGATTCATATAGATTGCTTAATGGAAAGTAACCTGCTACAATCCATCTTGAACAAAGAATCAAAAACAACAGAATATTTGCTATGATTGCACTCAATTTTCCAACTTGTATCAAATTCTTTGTTCTTCTAAAAAGTGATAAACTAACCCAATATATGCTCGTAGCAAACAATAAAATACCAAAAACAATATTAGATGAAAAATTTTGAGTAATATTCCAATCCATTAACTTTCTCCAATAAAAATTATTTCTAGTTTAAATATCATAATCTATTATGATACTTAAAAATTTAAGATTTCAGTATCTTTCTTTTTTTAAATCGGTAAATTTAGAAAATCTAATGTAATCCTTTTTAACTTATAGAGACAATGAATAAACTAGATATCTAAGTAATAATTAAAAAGAATTTGACATTATTTATAAATTTAAAGTACTATAATCTCTAATTTCACAAAAATTATTTTTATGATGACTACTTTAAAATATGAAATGATGATTGTTCTAACAGAAGAATTTAATGAAAATGAATTAAAAACTTGGGCATTTAACTATGCTAAAACATTAAGAAGATGGAATGCCTCTGAAATTGCTGTAATTTCTCGTGGCAAAAGAGATTTAGCTTATGAAATTATGAACCAAAATAAGGGGAATTTTATCCAAATTAATTTTTCAAGTGTCCCTAAATGTATTGAAAATTTTTCAGGTCATTTAAAATTTGACTCAAATGTCTTACGTTATTTAATATTAAATAAAATGGATAATGTAAAAAATTTTTAAAAATTTTTTACATTATTGACTTGAACTAAAGATGAAGATGTGCTAGTATATATGAGTAATGGGTATTTCCTCAGTAGCTCAGTGGTAGAGCAATCGGCTGTTAACCGATTGGCCGTAGGTTCAAATCCTACCTGGGGAGTTTAAAATAAAATATATTATATGAAAAATCAATTCGATCCCTTAAAAATTGGGGATAAATCTTTTTCCTCTCGTTTAATGTTAGGTACTGGTAAATATAGAACAAGTCAAGATACAATAAAAAGCATTAAAAAAAGTGAATGTGAGATTGTAACCGTTGCAATTCGACGATTACCTACAAAGATAAATAACGATAATATAAGTTTTCTTAATTATATAAATTGGAAAAAACTTTGGTTATTACCTAATACAGCTGGTTCACAAACTGCCGAGGACGCTATCCGAATGGCATTCTTAGGACATGAATTAGCTTGTCAATTAGGACAAGAAGATAATTTTTTCGTTAAACTAGAAGTAATTTCTGATCCAAAATATCTTTTACCTGATCCTATAGGTACCTTAAAAGCAGCAGAATTTTTAGTAAAAAGAGGGTTTACAGTTTTGCCTTATATTAATGCGGATCCAATTTTAGCTTTACATTTAGAAGATCTGGGATGCGCTACTGTCATGCCGCTTGGTTCACCCATTGGATCGGGTCAAGGATTAAATAATTTGGCTAATCTTCAAATTATTATTGAAAATGCTAATATTCCTGTAATTGTAGATGCTGGTATAGGTGCTCCAAGTGAAGCTACAAAAGCAATGGAGTTAGGAGCGGACGGAATTTTACTTAATACAGCAGTAGCACAATCTAAAATTCCCGAACAAATGGCATCAGCAATGAAATTAGGAGTTCAAGCTGGTCGGTTAGCTTATTTAGCTGGGCAAATGGAAAAAAAACATTATGCCGCTCCAAGTTCTCCTCTTAATCAAATAAGTAAAATATAAAAAGTCTTTAATAATTATTAAAGACTTTTTATATTATTTAACACCTGTAGCACTTAAATCTTGAAATTCAGTTTCCTCTTTTTGTTCTTCTTCTTTTTTTCTAATTTTTTCGAAAATTGCGGGGTCTACATCACTATAATCAAATTCAACTATAATTTCTCCGGTAAAAACGTTGTTAAACTCTTCATAATAATTTGTCGTTGCTGTTTGTAAAACCTTTGTCTCCTGTTTAACATTAATAATTGTACCAGGATGCAAAGGATTAGATAAACATTCTTCTGCCAATTTATCTTCTAAAAATCGAGTAACAGCTCTGCGTAAAGGGCGGGCTCCGTAGACAGGATTATAACCTTCTTCTGTAAGAAAATATCTCACTGCATTATCAACGTTTAATTTAACATTTTTTTCTTCTAAACGTTTACCTAACTGTTTAAGCATTAAACCACAAATCTCCCAAATGTCATGTTTTGATAAGTGATTAAAAACAATAATTTCATCTACTCGATTTAAAAATTCTGGCCTGAAAAATTTTTTTAGTTCTTCTTGTACTAACCCAGTTATTTTAACAAATTTTTCATCTTCTTCTGGTGTTATTTTTGGTTTAACTGGCGGTTTTAATGATAAACTTCCATCTGGATTTACTTTTAATTCAACACGTTTATTTGCTCGATCCGATGGTACTGAACGAAGAAAACCTAACTGCTTAGAGTTTTCATCTTGTGGCAATAACGGAGATTCACTTTCAATAACTCGTGCACCTAAATTTGTTGTCATTACAATAATAGTATTTTTAAAACTAACAACTCTACCCGAAGAATCTGTTAAATGCCCATCATCTAATATTTGTAAAAATAAATTAAAAACATCTGGGTGTGCTTTTTCAACCTCATCAAATAAAACAATAGAATAAGGTTTTTGTCTTACAGCTTCTGTTAATTGACCTCCATCTTGAAATCCGACATAGCCTGGTGGTGATCCAATTAACTTTGCAACCGTATGTTTTTCCATAAATTCAGACATATCAAACCGAATCATACTTTGTTCATCGCTAAACATGTACTCGGCTAAAGCTTTTGTTAATTCAGTTTTCCCAACTCCTGTGGGACCAGCAAAAATAAAACTGGCAATTGGACGTTTAGGATTTCCTAGACCAACCCGTGCACGACGAACTGCTTTTGAAACCGCAATAATTGCATGATGTTGACCAATAAGACGCTCATGAAGTGTATCTTCCATTTTCAATAACCGTTGCGATTCTGATTCAGTAATTTTTGTTACTGGAACTCCAGTCCAACTTGCAATAATTTTAGCAATATCTTGTTCAATAACAGTATCAATTTCGCTTCTAACATTACTTTGATATTTCTCTCTAGTAGCTAATGCAAATTTCATTATTCGTATATGTGTCCGCACTTCTATTTCATGATCAATTAATTCTTTTGCGGTACCAAAATCTTGAAGTTTAATAGCTTCTGCTTTATCTTGCAAAGTTTCTTGTAATTCTACAAGTAACTTTTGGACTCCTTTAGGTAATGTACGGTTTTGTAACCGGACACGAGAACCGGCCTCATCAATAACATCAATAGCTTTATCAGGTAAATTTCTATCAGCTATAAATCGATCTGAAAGTATAGCAGCTTGTTCAAGGGCAGCATCGTTATATCCTAGTGCATGATGGTGCTCGAATTCTGGCTTTAAACCTTTTAAAATTTTGATTGTAGTTTCAATAGATGGTTCTTCTACAATAATTGGGTGGAACCTTCTCTCTAGAGCCGGATCTTTTTCAATGTACTTACGGTATTCATCTAAAGTAGTTGCGCCAATACATCTTAAATTACCACGAGCTAAAGCAGGTTTTAAAAGATTAGCAGCATCAACAGCACCTTCAGCTGCACCAGCCCCTACTAAAGTATGAATTTCATCAATTACTAAAATAGTCTTCCCGTGTCTTTTAACTTCATCGATAATTCGCTTCATACGCTCTTCAAACTCACCTCGGTATTTTGTACCCGCAAGTACTGAACCAAGATCAAGAGATCTTACAACATGTTCAGTTAAAAAATCAGGACAATCATAACTATTCATTTCTTGTGCCAGACCTTCCGCACAAGCTGTTTTACCTACACCTGCTTCACCCAATAATACTGGGTTATTTTTACGACGTCTACCTAATACTTTAATCAAAGAATCGATTTCTTCATCTCGACCAATAACTGGGTCTAAAAGTCCTTTTTCTGCCTCTTGAGTGATGTTTTCAGTATATTCATCTAAGGCAGGAGTTTTAAACCCCGATTTTTCACGAGCTATTGCCCACTTCTCTTGGTCTGTTAATGGTGGCTTTAAAATATCTTCTTGCTGTTCTTCAATATACGTTAAAATTAAATGTCTTAATTTTGGTATATTTACTCCTAATTTATCCAGAGTTCGCATAGCAACCCCATCAGCCTCGTTTATTAACGATAATAATACATGCTCAGTTCCAACATAATTTACGCCAAGATCTTGTCCCTCATGAATTGACATTTCCAATACACGTTTTGCACGGGGCGTAAATGGGATTTCAGATGCAACAAAACCTGTACCACGTCCAATATATTTTTCAATTTCTTTTCGCGTTTTTTTTAATGTTACATTTAATTGTGCTAATGCGCGACCACCAATACCATGTCTTTGACCTATTACACCAAGTAATAATTGTTCAGTACCTACGAAGTTATGACCCATGCGTCTAGCTTCTTCTTGAGATAACATAATTACTTTAATTGCCCCTTCCGTAAACTTTTCAAACATCTTTTCTCCTTTATCATTTTAATAACAAATGATATTACATTTTGTTTTCATGAATTTTTCTATTTACAATATATAAATTGTATAAACAACAATTTAAACCAAAACTTAATAAAGCATATATCAAAGTTTTATATACTTGCAGAATAATTTATTCTTAATTATAATGCAATTAAAAACAATTAACAATATAATTATATTTTCGGCGGTATGGCCAAGTGGTAAGGCAGTGGATTGCAAATCCTCGATCCCCAGTTCGAATCTGGGTGCCGCCTTTAAATATAGTTCAATAGTATTGCTTTTTATAAAAAAAAAATGTATAATATTGCAACATCGATATATTACAATAGGGGATGTGGTGGAATTGGTAGACACGACGGACTTAAAATCCGTTGCCTAGTGATAGTGCGTGAGGGTTCAAGTCCCTCCGTCCCCAATTAATTATTCAAAGCTTTAATTATTAATATTAAATATTAATAATATTTGATTAAATATAATCATACTTAATCAAATATTATTTTTTTATGATAAACAAATTCGGTATAATACGCCCGGCGGTAAATCTGATTTTACCAATAAGTCAAAAATATTTACAGAAGAATTATAGTAAATATCTAAAATACGCTTATGAGTTCGAATTTCAAAATGCTCTCGTGAATCTTTATTTACATGAGGTGACCGTAATACACAGTAAATCCGTTTATCTGTAGGTAAAGAAACTAATCCAACATTTTCAATATTATTATTTTGAGTAATTTCTAGTATTTTTTGACATGATATACTTAAAAGCTCATGACTAAACGATTCTAATCGTACACGAATTTTTTCATTCGGGTTTATATCCATAAATTTTTTTTAATTATTTAACAATTTTAGAAACAACACCAGCCCCAATTGTTCGTCCACCTTCGCGTATTGCAAAACGCATACCTTCTTCAATAGCAACTGGGTAAATTAATTCTGCTGTCATTTTAATACGATCACCTGGCATTACCATTTCTACAACTGTCCCATCATCTGCTGTAAATTGTACAATTGAACCTGTTACATCCGTTGTTCTTACATAGAATTGTGGTCTATAGCCTGTAAAGAATGGGGTATGACGTCCACCTTCTTCTTTAGTTAAAACATATACTTCTGATTCAAAATTAGTATGTGGAGTAATTGTACCTGGTTTTGCTAGTACCATACCACGTTCAATATTTTCTCTCGTTACACCACGTAATAAAATCCCAACATTGTCTCCCGCAAACCCTTCTTCTAGAGTTTTTTGGAACATTTCAATCCCCGTAATTGTCGTTGTTTGAGTTTCACCAATACCAACAATTTCAACATTATCTCCAACTTTAATAACTCCTCTTTCAATTCTTCCTGTAGCTACGGTTCCTCGTCCAGTGATTGAAAACACATCTTCAATAGCCATTAAGAATGTTTTTTCTACATCACGCTCTGGCGTTGGTATATAAGCATCAACAGCATCCATTAATGCATAAATTTTATCAACCCATGGATCATCACCACGCTTAATGCTTGGGTTAGAAGAAATTGCTTCAATAGCTTGTAAAGCTGAACCTGGACAAATTGGAATATCATCACCTGGGAAGTCGTATGTTGATAGTAATTCTCTTACTTCTAACTCTACTAATTCTAATAATTCATCATCATCCACTTGATCTTGCTTATTTAAAAATACCACAATATGTGGTACACCAACTTGTTTTGCTAATAAAATATGTTCCCTAGTTTGTGGCATTGGGCCATCAGCTGCAGACACAACTAAAATAGCTCCATCCATTTGTGCGGCACCAGTAATCATATTTTTTACATAATCAGCATGACCTGGACAATCAACATGAGCATAATGACGATCTTTTGTTTGGTATTCTACATGTGCAGTATTAATAGTAATCCCACGTGCACGTTCTTCTGGTGCACCATCAATATCCGCGTAGTTTTTTGCTACAGCATCGCCTTCTAACGCTAACGTTGCTGTAATTGCGGCAGTTAATGTTGTTTTGCCATGATCAACATGCCCGATAGTCCCAATGTTTACATGCGGTTTTGTACGTTCAAACTTTTCACGTGCCATTTTTAGAAATTCCTTTAAAATTTAATGTTTCTTTATAAATAATATTTAAATGCTTTTAGCGAAATTTAATTTTAAATTTTTAAATATTAATAACGAAAATGCGCAAATGCTTTATTTGCATCTGCCATTTTATGCGTTTCTTCTTTTTTCTTTACAGTATTACCTATATCATTTGCCGTGTCAATAATTTCACTTGCCAATTTAATTGACATTGTTCGACCTACACGTTGCCGTGAATATTGGATAATCCAACGTAATGCTAAATTGGTTGCCCGAAAGCTACTAACTTCAATTGGAACTTGGTATGTTGAACCACCAATTCTTCGAGCTTTTACTTCTACTACTGGGCTAGCATTTCTAATTGCTTTTTCAAAAATTACTAAAGGATCTTCATTAGTTTTTGCTTTAATAATATCGAAAGCTCCATTAACAATATTTTGAGCTAAATTTTTTTTACCTGATTTTAATATTCGTGTTACTAATAAACTAACTAAGTAACTATTATATGTAGGATCTGGTTTTGGAAATCGTTTTTTTGAAATATTTCTACGTGACATAATAGTGTTTATTTTTTAATTTTCGTACTTGACTTTAAGCATTTTATTAATTTTTTGGCTTTTTAACACCGTATTTTGAACGTCTTTGTGTACGGTTTTTAACGCCTCCACTATCTAAAGCACCCCGTACTATATGATAGCGGACACCTGGTAAATCTTTTACTCGACCACCCCGAATTAAAACTACTGAATGCTCTTGTAAGTTATGACCTTCACCTGGGATATAAGCTGTTACTTCAAAACCTGACGTTAATCGAACACGAGCAACTTTACGAATTGCTGAATTTGGTTTTTTAGGAGTTGTAGTATAAACTCGTGTGCACACGCCACGGCGTTGTGGACAATTTACTAGAGCAGGTGATTTGGTTTTTTTATTAATTTTTATTCGTTTCGAACGGATTAATTGTTGAATTGTTGGCATTTATTTAAAAAACGATTAAGTAAATTTGAGTTTTTTTCATTTTAAGACATTTAATTTAACTATTTTTTGTTTGTAGTCCATATTTTTTCATAAACCTTTCTACACGTCCTTCACTGTCAACAATAGTTTGTGAATCTGTATAAAACGGATGGTTTCCTAGCCAAACATCAACTTGCAGTTGATTTTTAGTTGAGCCTATTATACAAAGGGTTTTCCCTTCACAAAAAACAGTTGCAGTTGGGAACCACGTTGGATGAATTTCAGATTTTGGCATATTTCTAATCTTTTTAACGTTTTGAATACTGTGATGCTTTTCTTGCTTTTCGTAAACCATATTTCTTACGTTCTTTAATACGCGCATCACGGCTTAAAAGACCAAATGGTTTTAAAATTAAACGATTTTCATTATTCATTTTACAAACTAACCGAGCAACACCTAATTTAATTGCATCTGTTTGACCGGTTAAACCTCCACCTTTGACAATTGCTATAATATCAAATTGAGTTTCTAGATTTAACTTTTTTAAAGGTAACCAAATAGCCTCTAAATAATTAGGATTATATTGTAGATATTTTTCACCAGAAACTTTATTAATAATAACTTTGCCGTCGCCTGGAATAAGAAAAACTCGCGCAATAGCACGTTTTCGTTTCCCAAGACCAATATTATTTTTTCGAAAAACTGTATTCATAAAATTCTTTTAGTTATTTTTTAAATTATATTTAATTCTTTCGGATTTTGTGCTAAATGGGGGTGTTGAGCACCTTGATAAACTTTTAATCGCTTTACTAAATGTTTTTTTGGAAATCCATTCGGTAACATTCCAAAAACACAGTTTTCAATAATTTGTTTTGGTAAAATATTTACTAAACGTTTTAATGAACTACCAGGATGCCCAGGTTTGAAAACATGAAACCGTTCTGCATTATTATCTAACTTTAAATATTCAGTATTTATTAATATTACATAATCTCCAATATCTACAGACGGATGATAAATAGGTTTTGATTTACCTGTTAATAATGGTATAATAGTTGATGCTAAGCGGCCTAATTGTTTGTCTTTACAATCAATCAGATACCATTTTCTTTTATTATAATTTGAAGCGGGGATAAATGTTTTATTCATAAAATTAAGTTAAATAATTATTTTAATACTATTCCTAGTTTATTTTTAAGAGTAGCAAAAACTTCGTCTGCGGATTTTCTACCAAAGTTTTTTAATTCTAAGAGTTTTTCGGGTGAATACTCTAACAAATCTCCAATTGTATTTATTTGGGCTCGTTTTAAACAGTTATAAGGACGGACAGACAATTGTAGTTCTTCGATTGCTATATGTATATAGGGATCTCTAGGTTTTAGACTATTTTTTTCTTGGCTAATTTCTTTTTCTTTATTAATTTTTTGTTCATTAACAAATTTAAACAAATCTCTAATTAGTTTAGATCCGGAAAAAATTGCTTGTTCAGGAGATATACTACCATTTGTCCAAACATCTATAATCAATCGTTCTGTTAATGTTGCTGAATTATCATAAACATTGTCAATTTTAAAATCAACTTTCTGCACTGGCATAAAAATTGCATCTATTTCTATAAAATCTTCAAATTTATCTGAAAAAAGTTCGTTGGCTAACCTATATCCTATACCAGATTCAATTTTAAATTCTATTTCTAATAAATGCGTATCTAAAATTGTTGCAATATAGTGGTTAGGATTAATAATCTCTACTTCTGATGACAATTGAATAGAGCTAGCTGTGATAACAGCTGGCCCATGCAATCTTAAACGCCCAAATTGTCGATTAGATATTTTAGATTTTAAAACAATTCCTTTCAAATTTAATAAAATTTCAAGTATGTCTTCCCTAACACCAGGAATTAATGAAAACTCGTCTTTTATACCAGCAATACGAACTCCTGTAATTGCAGTTCCTCCTAAATCACCCAATAAAACTCGTCTTAATAAATTCCCAATAGTTATACCTTGTCCAGGCATAAGTGATTGTATTTGAAACTGACCATACATAGAACCTGATTCCAGTTTTTCTGATTTTACGCACTCCATTAACAAATTAGAAGTATTCATAAAATTTTTTGTAGAATTTATAATTGATTTTTATAATTTTTCAGTTGAATAAAACTATACGCGTCGGCGCTTTCGAGGTCTACATCCATTATGAGGTACTGGGGTTATATCTTGTATTGAAAGAATTTCTAAACCTGCACCTTCAATTGAACGAATAGCAGTTTCACGTCCTGAACCTTGACCTTTAACTAAAATTTCAACTGTTTTTATACCAGTACTTAAGGCTTCCAAAGCAGCTTTTTCTGCTGCTGTTTGAGCAGCAAAGGGAGTTCCTTTACGAGCCCCTTTAAACCCAGAACTACCAGAAGAGGCCCATGAGATTGTATCCCCTGTTATATTCGTAATTGTTACAATAGTGTTATTAAAGGTTGATTGAATATGAACAACACCTGTTCCAAGATTACTTCGGTTCTTTTTTACTGTGGATTTTCGAATTTTTTGTGCCATATTAACATATAATTTTATAATTAGTAAAAATTATTACCAGAAAAATATTATTTTTTTTTACCAGTAACCGTTTTCTTTGCCCCTCTACGTGAACGAGCGTTTGTTCGAGTTCTTTGTCCTCGAACCGGTAAACTATTTCTATGCCTTTTTCCTCTATGACAATTTATTTCGTTTAATCGTTTTATATTTAACCCATTAAAACGACGTAAATCACCTTCTAATTTTAAATCATAATTTTCTAGTATATTCCTTAATGTTACAGATTCTTCTGTACTAATATCATCTGTCCTAGTATTAGGACTAATTTCTGCTAATTCAATAATTTTCTTTGCCGATGGAAGGCCAATTCCATGAATGTACGTAAGTGCATAGGCAATACGTTTTTTTCTTGGCAAATCAATACCTAATAATCTTACCACTTCATTAACTCCTTTTAATTATTAACCTTGTCGTTGTTTATGCTTTGGATTTTGACAAATTACCATAATTTTTCCATGTCTTTTAATTACTCGACATTTATCACACATTTTTTTAACCGAAGGACGAACTTTCATTATGAAACTATAAATGTTAAATTAATAAATAAATTTTGTATTTGATTTAATAAAATCTTTCATTATAAATATTCGATAGAATAATACTTTTCATTTCACGTGAAATGTCTAAGACAACACCTACTAAAATTAATAATGAAGTAGTACCTAAACCATTGAAACTAGAAACATTTAAAATTCCTTCAATAATATTTGGAAGGGTTGCCAATATAGCTAGTATACTGGCCCCTAAAAATGTTACTCGTTTCATTACTTGTTTTAAATAAAATGTTGTTGCTAGACCAGGCCTAATACCTGGTATACTTACAGCCATTTTTTGCAATTCTTCTGAAATATCTTTTGGATTTAAAACAATAGTCGAATAAAATGAGCTAAAGATTAAAATCAATATAAAGTAACTAACCCAATATATAAGTTTTGATGATTTAAAAAAAATAGGGATAGTTAAAAGGGGAAACACACCTAAATTTGTAATATAACTAGGTAAAACTAAAATAGCAGTCGTTAAAATAATTGGCATAACACCTGCTTGATTAAAACGTAAAGGAATATAATTATTCGATGTTGTCTTAGAAAAAAATTGTTGAGTTTGGACAAGTTGTTTGGACGAAATTAATGGGACAATCCTAGCACTTTCTTGTAATGTTATAATGCCAGATATAGCCACAAAAAATAATAATATAATTCCAACTTCAGAGACAATTGTTAAATTTTCAGAATTTTCGAGTGCTAATTTTTTCCCTAAATTTGGTAAACTTGAAATTATATTAGTGTAAATTAATAATGATGCTCCATTTCCAAGTCCGTATTCAGTAATCAATTCACTTAACCATAAAATTATCATTGCACCTGTGGTTAACCAAAGAATTATTTCAAAGGCTAATAAGGGGCTCCAATCAAATAAAGCACGTTTTAAATAAAAGGCAATACTTGAACTTTGAATTAAAGCCCAGATTAATGTAATTAAACGTGTTAATCGAGTAATTGCTCTACGACCTTCACCTCCTCCTTCTTTTTGTAGTTTTGAAATACTAGGAATTAATCCAGTTATTAATTGGACCATAATGGAAGCATTTATGTATGGAAATATATTTAACGTAAATAACCCTATAACAAACGTATCATTTCCTGAAAAAGTACTTACTAAATTTTTTGTAATTGGGTGTTGTTGTATATAAAATGCTAAATGCCCATGGTTAATACCTGGAATTGGTAAAAATGTACCCATTCGAATAAATAAAAGTATTCCAACACTCAATAAAAGACGTTTTAATAAAATATCATCTGTCTTTTTCATTTATATCTTTAATAGTTTAATATTTTAGTACTTTTTTGCGTTGTAGTATACTTCTATTAACTCAAATCTCGGCTTTTTAAGACTTGTGCTTTAGTTGTTAAACTTTTTAACGCTACAATTGCAGCGCGTGCATTATTTAATAAATTATCTGAACCTAATTGTTTTGCAATTACATTTTTGATTCCTGCAACTTCTAAAACAGTTCTAACTGCACCACCAGCAATAACCCCTGAACCTTCAATCGAAGGTCGCATAATAATCTTACATGCCCCTACATCGCCTAGAATACCATGTGGAATACTTAATGACTTTGTAATTGGAATTTTTATTAAATTTTTTCTACCATCAGTTTTTGCTTTCTTAAAAGCATTAACAACATCTTCAGCTTTGCCAATTCCAACCCCAACTTGACCTTTTTCGTCTCCTATCACAACAACGGCACGGAAACTTAATTTTTTTCCACCTTTTGTTACTTTTGTTACACGACTAATTTTAATTAACCGTTCAATAAATTTTGTATCATTTAAATTTTCATTACGACGAGGCGTTTTTTTTAATTTGTTAACTTGTTTTAAATCGGTACTCATAAAATTTATGTATTTTTAAATTATTCGTTAAAATTGTAATCCTCCTGCTCGAGCACCGTCTGCTAAAGCTTTTATACGACCATGATATAAGTAAGGTCCTCGATCAAATATAATTTGTTTAATATTTTTTTTCTGACTTAATTTAGCCAATTTTTGCCCCATAAGTCTTGAAGCCTCACATGTTCGACCATTTTTAGTGTTAAGTTTAATATCACGATCTAATGTAGAACAGGAAACAAGTGTTGTAGCTGTAATGTCATCTATAATTTGGGCATAAATATTTTCATTTGAACGAAAAACGGATAAACGTGGGCGTTCTACTGTTCCTTTCATTAATCCCCTTACGCTTTCACGTTTTAATTTTTTATAGCGATCAGGTTTTAATCGTTTATTTTTATTTTTAAGTCTTAATAAAACTCGCTTTGAAAATTTCATAATCTAATATCTTCTTCTAACTTGATAATTTTTATTTTTTACCCGATTTTCCAGCTTTGCGTAAAATTTGTTCACCACTGTAAAGTATTCCTTTCCCTTTATATGGCTCAGGTGGACGCCATGATCTTATTTCAGCTGCAAACAACCCTAATTGTTCTTTATCACATGCTTTAATATTAATTGTTGTATTCTGAACTACTTCAACTAAGATTGTTTCTGGAACATTAATGTTAACTGGGTGGCTAAAACCTAAATTTAACACAAGAGTTGTTCCTTGAACATTTGCCCTATATCCTACACCTTGCAATATAAGAGTTAGAGAAAATTGTTCTGATACTCCAATAACCATATTATTTATTAATGTTCTATATAACCCATGTAAAGAACGATTAGTTCGTGTTTCATCTTTTAGACTAACAATTAAATTACCATCTATTTGTTCAACCCCAAGAATTTTCGGAATCGGTTGTTCTAACGTACCAAATTGTCCTTTTACAACTAAGGTTGAATCATCGTTTGTAACATTTACATTTGCTGGTATTTTAATTGGTAATTTTCCAATTCGTGACATATTATATATTAACTCCAATTACCAAATATAACATAAAACTTCACCACCAATACCAAGCTCTTTTGCTTTAATATTTGTTATTACTCCTTTCGATGTTGAAAGGATCGCAATTCCTAAACCATCTAAAACGTTAGGTAAAGTTTTTGAATTCGCATAAACTCTTAGTCCAGGTTTACTTATCCGTTTTATTTTATTAATTACTCGTTCTCGGGATTGCCCTTTATATTTTAAGGAAAGAAGTAGATATTGATATAAATTTTCATTATAAATTTCAAAGTTCTCAATAAATCCTTCTTCTTTAAGAATTATAGCTATTGATTTTGACATCTTTGTTGCTGGTATTTCAACAATCTGATGTTTTACCATGTTAGCATTTCGGATACGAGTTAACATGTCTGCAATATTATCTGTTACCACTATTAGTTCCTTAATCTAATTGTTTTAGTTTTATTTATTCTTGTGACCAACGTTTCCGACGTAAGTGTTTTTTTCTATCCCATACTTGATTAATCTCTCCAAAAGAAGAGTATTTATCGTAATAACCACAATCATTTAATGGAAATCTTAGAAATTTTAATAATACCATACCATTCAATACTCTATCAACTGTTTTTGAACGAGATTTTGGTGTAGAAGCATCTAAAACAAGTGTTATACTTAATCCTTGTAATTGATCAACATCATCATATTCAATTTCTGGGAAAATTAATTGTTCTTTTAATGAAAAGGTATAATTCCCAGCTTTATCGAAGCTTCTTACAGACAATCCCCGAAAATCACGAATTTGTGCAAAAGTAAAAAATATCAATTTTGTAAGAAAATTATACATTTTTTTACCGCGTAGAGTACTTGATAATCCTAATTCCATATTTTCACGAATTTTAAACCCAGCAACCGCTTTTTTAGCCTTTGTAATTAAAGGTTTTTGACCAGTAATAGCAGTAAATTCATTAATACTTTTTTTTAAAAAATTGGTATTTTGTGCTGCTAAACCTAGCCCTCGATTAATACTGATTTTTCGAAGTTTTGGAATGGTGTGAGGATTTGAAAATAACTCAGGGTTGCTTTTTTGTAAAACAGAATGAATGCCTGATTGATACTCTTTTTTTATATTTTCTAAGAGACTATAAATTTCTGCAATTTCTTCTAAGGAATGTTGACTACGCATATTCTTTATCTAAAATAATTTAAATTAATTTAACATTTGAATGATGAATTGGAGCTTCAAATTGCTTTATTTCCCCAACTTCATTTTCAGTTTTTGGCTTACTATGTTTAAATTTAAAATTAATACCTTTAACTAAAATTTTTCCTGTATTACGATAAACTTTAATAACTTCACCGGTTTTATTTTTATCAAAACCAGAAATGATTTTTACATTGTCACCGATCTTAACATGTAATTTTTGACTTTTCGACATCTATAAAACCTCCGGAGCTAATGAAACAATTTTAGAAAAATTTTTATCACGAATTTCTCGGGCAACAGGACCAAAGACACGTGTCCCACGTGGATTATTTTCCATATTTACTATTACAGCAGCATTATCATCGAATCGGATATACATACCATCTGGACGGCGGATTGTTTTAGAAGTCCTTACAATAATTGCTCGTACAACATCAGATTTTTTAATTGGCATATTTGGAATAGCTTCTTTAACTACACCAATAATAGTATCACCAACCTTTCCATATTTTCGATTCCCACCCAGTACTCTAATACACATAATTTTTCGAGCACCAGTATTATCAGCTACTGTTAATATTGTTTGAGGATAGATCATAAACGTTTAATTTTAGGTAATTAAAGATGATTTTGAAATAATTTTAGTTATTAACCAACGTTTTCTTTTACTAAGTGGTCTACATTCTTGAACTAAAACTTGATCACCTATATTGCATTTACTCATTTCATCGTGAGCTAAGTATTTACGTGTTTTTACCATTGTCTTCGAATAAATAGGATGTGGATATCGACTTTCAACTTTTACAACCACAGTTTTTTGCATTTTATTACTAATAACAATACCAACTTTTTCTTTTACAGGCATTTTAAAACTCCTTAAAATCTATATTCTTCGATCTATTTAAAATTAACTCTCTTTATTGATTAATTTCACGATAGTATTGCTCTTTTTTTTTTCTACAGTATCTAACCTTGCGGTTAAAATAGTTTTTAATTGTGCTAATTTCCGTTTAGCGTTTTTAATTTCGTGTGATTTAAAGGGCTGACGAGTAGCTTTTTTGAATCGTAAATCAAACAACGTTTTCTCTGTTTTAATAATTTCTTCAGAGATTTCTAAATTCGAAAGTGATATAATATCGTTAAATTTAGGGATACCCATATTTTATTAAATATCGTTTCTAATAATAAATTTTGTTTTAATTGGTAATTTATATGCGGCTAGATTAAAAGCAGCACGTGCAACTTCTTCTGGAACAGAACTAATTTCAAATAAAACTGTCCCAGGTTTTACTGTAGCAACCCAATAATCAACTGCACCTTTACCAGATCCCATACGCGACTCTGCTGCACGGGCTGTAACTGTTTTATCAGGAAAAATACGAATCCATAACGAAGCTCCACGTTTTGTATAACGTGTAATTGTTCGTCGTGTTGCTTCAATTTGACGCGAAGTAATCCAAGATGGTTCTAAAGCTTGTAGACCATATTTCCCAAATGAAACTTCATTTCCACGGTTTGCTTTTCCTCGCATTCGCCCTCGATGATATTTTCTATATTTTGTTCTTTTTGGACTTAACATAATAAACGGTATGAAGTGATATATATTATTTTTTTATTTTCTAAATCTATTTTTTTAAAATCTCATTTTTAAATAACCAGACTTTAACACCAAGAACGCCGTAAATTGTATTTGCTTCTTTTGTAGCATAATCAATATCAGCTCTTAATGTTTGTAAGGGAACCCTACCTTCTCTAATCCACTCGCTTCTGGCCATTTCTGCACCATTCAAACGCCCAGATACTTCAATTTTAATACCATTTACTTGTTCATCTTGAGCACACTGTAAAGCTTCACGGATCGCACGACGAAATGCAATTCTATCTTCAAGTTGTTGAACTACTAGATCAGCTATCAGAGAAGCATTTGAATTAACATTGTCAATTTCTATAATGTTAATAGTAATTTGACGATTATTTGGTATAAAATTTTTAATGTTAGCTACTAAAGTTTTAATACCAGACCCATTATCACCAACGAGCATCCCAGGTCGTCCTGTTTCAATATTTAATTCAATTTGATCACCTAACCCATTTCGGTTTATATAAATATTTGAAATGCTAGCTACTTTTGCTAATTTATTAAGGTAAGTTCTAATATGATTATCTTCTTGTAATAAATTTGCATACTGTTTAAAATTTGAATACCAAGCAGATCTATGTTTTTGCGTAATACCTAATCGAAATCCCAAAGGATGTGTTTTTTGTCCCATAGAAAAAATCCTTAATTTTTATTTACTTAATTAATTGATTTTACTACAACTGTGATATGACAAGTTGGCTTTAAAATCTTATAAGCTCGGCCTTGGGCACGTGGTCGAATACGTTTTAGTTTAGGGCCTTCATCTGCAAAAATTTCGGCAATAACTAATTTTTTCTTATCTAAATTATAATTATTTTTAGCATTCGCTGCAACAGAATGTACAACTTGCCAAATAGGGGAACCAGCATCATAAGGCAAAAATTCTAAGATCATTAATGCTTCTTGGTATGAACGACCACGAATTTGGTCTAAAACTTGTCTTACTTTATGTGGTGATATTCGCACATATTTTGCTACAGCTTTTACTGATTGACTACTCGTCATAAGTCTTGTTTCCTTAATATTTTTTTACATATATTTGAAGTTTATAACTAAAAATATGACTATAGTTTTAGTCTTTTATAGTTGAATATTATTCTTTTCTGAAGAAACATTAGTTGCATAAGCTAATTTAATAGTTATATATTCACTCGGTTGTACCTTTTGGGATTTTTGATCTATAAATTTATTATAATTTGAAATTTTATTTATATAAATTTCATAAACCCACATATCGAAGAAGTTTACAGATAGATTATTTTGTAAAGAAATTACTATTGAATATAAAGTTTGCAAAAGGAAATCCCGTTCAATTGGGGTTGATTTTAAGAGATAAGATATATCATCACGTACATAATAAAAATGTTTGAATTGAACACTTTGCAAAATTAATCTTGCAAGTGGCGATAGCTTTTTCTCAGATTTGATATTAAAAGTTTTAACTTGAAAACCTTTTGGAAAATTTAATGTCAATTCTAACCGTGCCATAATTTGTTTTCTCTTAACGTTTTGTTTTTTTATCTGCTTTAATGTGTGATTTAAAAGTCCGAGTAGATACAAATTCTCCTAATTTATGTCCAACTAATTGGTCTGAAATAAAAATGGGAACGTGTTGTTTTCCATTATAAATAGCAATCGTAAAGCCAACCATATTAGGTAATATGGTAGAACTGCGTGACCAAGTTGTTATTATATCTTTCTTTCCTTCTGCGTTCATTTTATTAATCTTTTTTAATAAATGATATGCAACAAAAGGACCTTTTTTTAATGATCTTGACATTTTTTAAAATGTTATTAATAAATAATTTTATAATTAGTTATGAACGGCGTCGAAGTATGTAAGCATTACTAAGTTTCTTAGTTTTTCTCGTTTTTTTTCCCAATGCAGGTTTTCCCCAAGGTGTTAAAGGTCGAGTACGGCCTATTGGAGTTCTCCCTTCTCCCCCTCCATGAGGATGATCACAAGGATTCATGACTGACCCTCGAACTGTTGGGCGTTTACCTAACCAACGTGTGCGGCCAGCTTTACCACTTTGAATTAAGAAGTAATCGTTATTACTTAATTCTCCAATTGTTGCAAAACATTCTTTACGAATTAACCTAATCTCTTTTGAGGGTAATCGTAATGTTACATAATTACCTTCTTTTGCTAAAATTTTAGCTGCTGTTCCAGCTGATCGAACAATTTGTCCGCCATGATTAGGAATTAATTCAATATTATGGACAGATGTTCCTAACGGGATCTCTTCTAATGGTAAGGTATTTCCAATATCTAAAGATATTCCTTTTCCAGAGATAACAGTATCTCCAACGTTTAAATTATTTGGATGTAAAATATAACGTTTTTCACCATCTATAAAATGAAGTAGTGCGATTCTAGAATTTCGATTTGGGTCATATTCAATTGAATTAACAATAGCAGATATATGATGTTTATTACGTTTAAAATCAACTAATCGGTATTGTTTTTTATGACCACCCCCGCGATGTCTAATAGTTATAATCCCTCTATTATTTCGACCTTTACTTCTATGTTTCTTTTTAACTAAACTTTTTTCTGGTTTATCAGTTGTTATTTCTGAAAAAGATGACAGAGCTCTATTTCGTGTTCCTGGTGTATAAGATTTGTAAAGACGGATACTCATATTAATTTATATAATTGTTAATTTTCTTCCGCAAATAAGTTTATTGTATCGCCTTCCGATAACGTTACAATTGCTTTTTTATAATGCGGTTTCCAACCAATATATTGACCGATTCTTTTTTTCTTTTTCGGTAAATGAGAAGTATTAATTTTTATTACTTTAACATTAAATAAATATTCAATTGCAGCTTTAATTGTTGGCTTATCAGATTTGGGATTTACGACAAAACTATACTGATTATTCGCTAATAATCGTGTAGCTTTATCAGTAATGATTGGGTATTTTATAATGTTCATACTACTATCATTAAAGTATAAAGAATTAACCACAATAAATCTCCTTTATATCATTGACTGCTGATGGTGTTAATAAAATTTGTTTAGCTCTTAATAAACTTAATGTGTTTAAGCTTGATGAAGAAATTAATTCGATATTTTTTAGATTTTGCGTCGATAACTTAAGAGGGGTTGTTTTTTCTGAAACAATTAACAACACTTTTTGGTTTAAATCTAAATTATATTTTTTGCAAATATTACAAAAAACTTTTGTTTTGGGTTCATTAATTTTTGATTCTAAATTGTTAATTACAAAAGTATTATTACGTTTATTGTATAATAATGTTTGTAAGGCTAATTTACGCTCTTTTTTATTTAATTTTAAATTAATTGTTTTAGGTTTAGGGCCAAAGATAACCCCACCACCTTTCCATAATGGGGAACGGTTTGACCCTGCACGAGCTCTACCAGTTCCTTTTTGGCGCCAAGGTTTCTTACCACCCCCTCTAACTTCACTTCTGGTTTTTGTTGAGACCGTCCCTTGTTTTTGGTAAAGTTGGTGTCTTAAAATATCTCTATGAATCAAATAATTACCTGAATTTTCTAATACATTAAGTTTAATACTAGCCTTATCAGATAAACTTTGTTCATTTGAATCTAATGAATTGTATTCTATAATTTTTTGAATAGCCATGTTTCCTAATGCTCATTTATCTAAATATATTTTTTATTCAATATTATGAAGGAATAATACTAAGTAAATTTCCTGGTTTTCCTGGGACAGCACCTTTAACGACTAAAATATTTTCATTATTATTTACTTGAACAATTTTTAATTTTTTAATACTTGTAATTTTATTACCAAGTTGACCAGCCATTTTTTTTCCTGGTAGAACACGTCCTGGTGATGTTCCCATACCAATTGATCCTGGAGCCCTATGGTTTTTTGATCCATGAGTCATAGGACCTCGAGAAAAATTATGGCGTTTTTGAAGTCCAGAAAAACCTTTTCCGATACTTTTTCCTGTAACATTAATTAATTGACCAGTAGCAAATGAGTCAACATTTAAAATTTGTCCAACATTGAAATTACCAGGGTCGCTTACATGAAATTCTTTTAAATATTTTAAAGGTTGAATATTTGACTTTTGTAGATGACCTAATTGAGGTTGTGTTAAAGATTTTGGTGAGGTATTACCATAACCAACTTGAATTGCATTATAGCCATCATTTAAAATAGTTTTAACTTGTGTAATTACACATGGACCCACTTTTAAAATTGTGACTGGAATTATATTCCCCGATTCGTCGAATATTTGAGTCATTCCAATTTTATTTCCTAATAAACCTAAAGACACAATATTTTTCTCCAAAAAATATTAATATATAGATTAATTTTTATAAAAACAAACTCTTATGAAACTATAAGTATAAAAATAAATAATTTGATACTTAACAGTATMAAATAATTTTATAAATTTAAGAAAATCTAAAGCTTTTGTCTATACAAGAAATATTAACAATTTTATAATAAAAATTTTACATTTTCTTGTATATATTAGTATACAATTTTTATTATAAAATTATTTACTAATATAATTAGTAAATATTAAATTGTTTAACGTAGTATAATTCATATTGACAAATAGAAATTTATTCAAAAGGAGAGAGTTTATATGAATAAAGTAGTAGGTATTGATTTAGGAACAACAAATTCAGTAGTTGCAGCAATTGAAGGTGGACAGCCTGTTGTAATTACAAATGCAGAAGGTTTTCGAACAACACCTTCTATTGTAGCTTATACAAAAAAAGAAGAGTTATTAGTTGGACAAATTGCTAAACGACAAGCCGTAATTAATCCAGAAAATACCTTCTTTTCTGTTAAACGTTTTATAGGCTGTAAAGAAAACGAAGTTTCTGAAGAATCAAAAGAATTACCTTATAAAGTTATTCAGGATGCGAATGGGAATATTAAAATTAAATGTTCGTCTTTAAATAAGGACTTTAGCCCAGAAGAAATTTCAGCACAAGTTTTACGAAAACTAGTTACTGATGCTAAAGAATATTTAGGACAAGATGTTACAAAAGCAGTTATTACAGTACCTGCTTATTTTAATGATTCTCAACGACAGGCAACAATGGATGCTGGAAAAATTGCCGGTATTGAAGTTTTAAGAATCATTAATGAACCAACTGCAGCGTCATTAGCTTATGGTTTAGATAAAAAACAAAATGAGACTATTCTTGTGTTTGATTTAGGAGGCGGTACATTTGACGTTTCAATTTTAGAAGTTGGTGATGGAATTTTTGAAGTATTATCTACAGCTGGCGATACAAATTTAGGTGGTGACGATTTTGATAAAGCAATAGTTCGTTGGTTAATTGAAGATTTTGAATCAAAAGAAGGTATAAATTTAACAAAAGATGTTCAAGCTTTACAACGTCTAACTGAAGCAGCTGAAAGAGCAAAAATGGAATTATCGACAGTAAGTAAAACAACAATTAATTTACCTTTTATTACAGCTGATAAAAGTGGACCAAAACATATTCAGCAAGATTTAACCCGTGAAAAATTCGAAAACTTATGTAGAGAATTAATTAACCGTTGTAAAATTCCAGTTGAAAAAGCTTTGAAAGACGCAAAATTAGAGCAATCTGAAATTAACGAAGTTGTATTAATTGGAGGTTCAACACGAATTCCAGCTATTCAAGAACTAGTACAATCATTAACTGGAAAAAAACCTAATAAATCAGTGAATCCTGATGAAGTTGTTGCTATCGGAGCAGCAATTCAAGCTGGTATATTAGCAGGTGAGATAACTGACATTTTATTATTGGACGTCACTCCATTGTCACTTGGTGTTGAAACATTTGGTGGGGTTATGACAAAACTTATTTCCCGTAATACTACAATTCCAGTTAAAAAGTCTGAAGTATTTTCAACTGCAACAGACAATCAAACAAATGTTGAAATTCATGTTTTACAAGGTGAAAGAGAACTTGTTAGTGGTAATAAAAGTTTAGGAAACTTTAAATTAGAAGGAATTCCACAAGCTCCTCGAGGAGTCCCACAAATTGAAGTAACATTTGACATTAACGTCGATGGTATTTTATCAGTAACAGCTAAAGAACAAGAATCAGGAAAAGAACAATCTGTAACAATTCAAGGTGCTTCTAATCTATCGGAAAGTGAAGTTGAAACGATGCTAGAAGAAGCAGAAAAATATGCTGCCATTGATAAAGAAAGAAAAGAAAAAATAGAAATTAAAAACTTTGCAACAGTTTGCTGCGAAGAAGCTACTAAACAATTAAGTGAAAATTCAAGTGTTTATAATAAAGAGACAGAAGAAAAAATTACTGAAACTATGAAAACTCTCCGTAAAGCTATTGATGAAGATGATTATGAATCAATGAAGACGTTTACTGAACAGTTAAAACTAGCTTTACAGGAAGTTAATGTAGATAAAACTGAATAGCAACACTTAATTAACAAACAAACTTTAATAAAAATTATATTATATTATTTAGATAAGTAATTTTATCTAAATAATATAATATAATTTTTATTTTGATATTTCACCATCATCAACTATAATACATTCTGTTGTTAAAATCATACTAGCAATTGATGTCGCATTTTGTAGTCCAGAACGAGTTACTTTTGCAGGATCAACTACTCCTTCGCCATACATGTTTCCAAATATATTTTTGGCAGCATTATAGCCGACTTCAAACTCTTGTTCTTGGACTTTTCCTATAATGACAGGGCCATTAATTCCTGCATTTTCAGCAATTCGCTTTAATGGTGCGACAATTGCACGAGAAATAATAAGAGCACCAATTAATTCATCTTCTTTCAAATTATTTTTAGCCCATGTTACTAAATTTTCTGATAAATGAACTAGCGTTGATCCCCCTCCAGGAACAATTCCTTCTTCAACAGCCGCACGTGTTGCATTAATAGCGTCTTCTAAACGTAATTTTTTATCTTTCATCTCAGTTTCAGTTACTGCGCCTACACGAATAACAGCAATCCCGCCTGAAAGTTTCGCAATACGGTCTTGTAACTTTTCTTTTTCATAGCCAGTATCAGCAATATTTACTTGTTTACGCAATTGTTCACATCGAGCATTGATATTTTCAATTTCTAACCCGTCTCCAACAATCGTAGTAGTATCTTTAGATACTATAATTCTTCGTGCTTGACCTAATAAATTTAGCTGGATATTTTCTAAGCTTAAACCTGCATCTTGAGTAATAACTGTACCACCAGTTAATACAGCTATATCTTGCAACATTAATTTACGTAATTCACCAAATCCAGGTGCGCGAACTGCAACAACGTTAACTATACCACGCAATTTGTTTAGGATTAATGTAGCTAATGCTTCTTTTTCAACATCTTCAGCAATTATGAGTAAAGGTCGCTTTGTTTTTGTAATTTGTTCTAATATAGGTAATAAATCTTGTTGGACTAATGTGATACGTTTATCCGTTAACAGTATATAAGGATTTTCATAAGAAACTTCCATTTTTTCAGTATCAGTTATAAAATAAGGGGATATAAATCCTTTTTCTAACTTCATACCTTCTGTAATTTCCAATTCAGTAATAATTCCTTTTCCCTCTTCAAGAGAAATTACACCTTCTTTTCCAACTTTTGCTAATGCATCTGCAATTAGTGCTCCAATAACCTCATCATTACCTGCTGAAATGGCAGCTACTTGTTTAATTGATTGAATATCTTCAACAGGTTGAGCAAATTCATTTATTTGCATTACTAAATATTGCGTAGCCTTTTCCATACCTAATTTTATAGATATTGGGTTTGCTCCAGCAGCTACGTTTTTTAATCCTTCTTTAACCATTGCATAAGCAAGAACAGTCGCTGTTGTAGTTCCATCTCCTGCCACATCGTTTGTTTTTGCAGCCGCTTGTCGAATTAAGGAAACACCCGTGTTTTCTATATGGTCTTCTAAATTAATTTCTTTAGCAATTGTTACACCATCGTTAATAATTTGTGGTGAACCATAGGTTTTTTCTAATACAACATTACGTCCTTTCGGACCTAACGTTACGGAAACAGCTTCTACCATAATCTCCATACCACGTTCTAAAGCACGTCTCGCATTATCTTGATATAGTATTTTTTTTGTCATATATAGGTATGTATATTGTCGAGTTTAAATAAATTTAAAAAATTGTTTGATTACAACTGTAAAATAAAATTTCGAAATTAGGCAAGTTAAATCTTTAATTTTGTTAAATTTTTTTTTAAATCTTTACTAAATAACAGTACTATATATATAATATATATATATATTTTAGTTTGGGCTTGTAGCTCAGTGGACTAGAGCACGTGGCTACGAACTACGGTGTCAGGGGTTCGAATCCCTTCTTGCCCAAGAAATAAATGTATTAACGTATATAACCTACATATATACGTTAACAATAAAAATCTTATTTTTTTTTCTTAAAATGCTGTGTTACTTTTTGGGGTGTCGCCAAGTGGTAAGGCTGTGGACTTTGACTCCGCCATTCGTAGGTTCGAATCCTGCCACCCCAGTTTTCAAATTAATTTATATCCCATTGAACTTTAGATAAACTAATTGTAAAAAGAAGATAATAAAAAAAAGTTTAGTAAATAAAAAAAACTATGACAGCTAATATTCAATTTATAAAAGGTATAAATGAAAAAGTTTTGCCTGATGTCCGACTAACTCGTTCAAGAGATGGGAGTACAGGAACAGCAACATTTCGTTTTAAAAACGCTAATATTTTAGATAAAAGCTTAGCGTTGAATGGTGAAATTACAGGTATGTATATGATAGATGAAGAAGGTATCTTAGAAACACGTGATGTAAGTGCTAGGTTTGTTAATGGTAAACCCCAAGCTGTAGAATCAATTTATATTATGAAAAGTCCTGAAGCTTGGGATCGGTTTATGAGATTTATGGAACGTTATGGTGAAAGTAATGGACTAGTTTTTACGAAAGCTTAATTTTCTATGATAAAAACTTTGTTATTAAAGTTTTTATCACAGAAAATAAATATATTAAATTAAAAATTAACCTCCTCCAACAATAGTCACAATTTCAATTTTATCTTTATCTTTAATAAAAGTCTTATGCCAAGTTATTTTAGTACAAATAAAATTATTGTATTCTAAGACTAATAAAGAGGAATTATAATTAAAATAAGCTATTAACTCAGATAAGTTAAACGCTTCTAAGGTACAGTACTCTTCACCATTTAAAAAAAAAGTTTTCATCTTTTTCATATTGAAATAATGAATTAATAATTAATGTTATTGATAATCTAGACGTATATTAATGGAACTTGGTATATTATTGTAAGGAAACGGTTTGGCGGGTGTAGCCAAGTGGTTAAGGCAGTGGGTTGTGATTCCACCATTCGCCGGTTCAAGTCCGGTCACTCGCCCTGTTTACAATTTTTAAAATTAAAAATTAAGAAAAGTATATACATAATAAAATATTATAGTTTTATGTCACGTTACCGTGGACCTAAATTACGAGTTACAAGAAGGTTAGGTATTTTACCAGGACTAACACAAAAAAAATCTAAGAAGACCGATAGACCTGGCCAACATGGGAAGAATCTTGGCGATAATAAAAAGAAAACAACTGAATATGGTTTACGTTTAGAAGAAAAACAAAAACTAAAATTTAATTATGGTCTAAGCGAGAACCAATTATATCATTATATTAAAGAAGCCCGCCGTCGTAAAGGTGTTACTGGTTTAATACTGTTGCAGTTGTTAGAAATGCGGTTGGATACTATTTGTTTTTCACTAGGATTTGCTTCTACTATTGCGGCTGCACGTCAATTAGTGAACCATGGCCATATTACTGTAAACAACAATGTTGTTGATATACCCAGTTTTCAATGCCAAATTAATGATATTATAGGTGTAAAGCAAAAAAAAGCCTCAAAAAATTTAATTGAAAATAATTTAAAAACTGCAAATTTAATGGATCTTCCTACTCATTTAACATTTGACAAATCAAAATTAGAAGGTAAAGTTAAAAACTACTGTGATAGGAGCGAACTTTTACTAGATTTAAATGAACTATTGGTAATTGAGTACTATTCACGAAGATAATTTAATAAAAACGTTATTTAAAAATAAAAATACTTAAAATTCTTAATATATCTACATATAAAATAATTTATGTTAAAACTGAGATTAAAACGAAATGGAAGAAAACGACAACCTTCATACCGTTTAGTTGTTATAGAAAGTACAAGTCGCCGTGACGGTCGACCAGTAGATGAAGTTGGGTATTACAATCCAATAACTAAAGAATCATATTTTAATAAGGAAAAAATCATAAAATGGTTAAATATTGGTGTTCAACCTACAGAAACTGTTTCACATTTATTAAAAAGGACTAA